TTTGTACCGGAGAAGCCCATGTATGAACAAGGGTTCATTTTACTTCCCCACCTCGCTACTCTAGGTTGGGGGGTAGGTCCGGGTGGGGAAGTTATAGACACTTTTCCATGCTTTGTATCGGGAGTACTTCACTTACTTTCCTCTGCAGTATTAGGCTTTGGTGGTATTTATCATGCACTTCTGGGACCTGAGACCTTTGAAGAATCTTTTTCATTCTTCGGTTATGTATGGAAAGATAGAAATAAAATGACTACAATTTTGGGTATTCACTTAATCTTGTTAGGTATAGGCGCCTTTCTTCTAGTATTCAAGGCGCTTTATTTTGGGGGTGTATATGATACCTGGGCCCCCGGGGGGGGGGATGTCAGAAAAATTACCAACTTGACCTTGAGCCCGAGTGTTATATTTAATTATTTACTAAAATCCCCTTTTGGGGGAGAGGGTTGGATTGTTAGTGTGGATGATTTGGAAGATATAATCGGAGGACACGTATGGTTAGGTTCCATTTGTATCTTTGGTGGAATATGGCATATCTTAACTAAACCCTTTGCATGGGCTCGCCGTGCACTTGTCTGGTCTGGAGAGGCTTACTTATCTTATAGTTTAGGTGCTTTATCTGTATTTGGTTTCATTGCTTGTTGCTTTGTCTGGTTCAATAATACTGCTTATCCTAGTGAGTTTTACGGGCCTACTGGCCCCGAAGCTTCTCAAGCGCAAGCATTTACTTTTCTAGTTAGAGACCAGCGTCTTGGGGCCAACGTGGGATCCGCTCAAGGCCCTACTGGTTTAGGTAAATATCTAATGCGTTCTCCTACTGGAGAAATCATTTTTGGGGGAGAAACTATGCGTTTTTGGGATCTACGTGCTCCCTGGTTAGAACCTTTAAGAGGACCCAATGGTTTGGATTTGAGTAGACTAAAAAAAGACATACAACCTTGGCAAGAACGGCGTTCCGCGGAATATATGACTCATGCCCCCTTAGGTTCTTTAAATTCTGTAGGTGGTGTAGCTACCGAGATCAATGCAGTCAATTATGTTTCTCCGAGAAGTTGGTTAGCTACTTCTCATTTTGTTCTAGGATTCTTTCTATTCGTAGGTCATTTGTGGCACGCGGGGAGAGCTCGCGCAGCTGCAGCAGGATTTGAAAAAGGAATAGATCGTGATTTTGAGCCTGTTCTTTCTATGAACCCTCTTAATTAATTGATTAATTGGTAGACCCAATGTTTGAAAGTAGGAATCCGTTTTTTTATCATCTGAGTGAGAACCAGATAATACTTTGAATTCAAATTCAAAGAAATTCCTTTTTTATTTATTTTAAATCTCGTTTTTTCTAGCTCACCTAGGTGAGCTAGAAAAAACGAGATTTAAAATAAATAAAACTCAATTTGAACGAGTAAAAAGGAGAGAGAGGGATTCGAACCCCCGATAGTTCTTTATTCAGACCTATACCGGTTTTCAAGACCGGAGCTATCAACCACTCAGCCATCTCTCCAAGGGCGGGTTTTTTTTTATTCCCAGTAGAACATATATGAGTTTATACCCTAACTCTGTATCGAAAAGATATCATTATATTTTTAGATTATAATAAATATTTTATAAGGTAATTTGTATAAGGTAATAAGGTAATTAATATATGTAAGTAATATGTATGAACCCACGTATGAAGTAAAAAAAAAACAGAATTACCTAGACTCCCCATGTCTGAATAAAGTGTTAAAGAAAAAGGCGGTTAAAGCTATAGATTCATATAAAATTGTGCATTTTATTAATTTTTTTTTTGGTACTTCGTAAAGAGATCAAATGGTTAGATTTCATTTGTTGATAGTTTGGAGGATGAGAAGCATGACTATTGCTTTCCAATTAGCCGTTTTTGCATTAATTGTTACTTCCTCAATCTTGTTGATTAGTGTACCTGTTGTATTTGCTTCTCCCGACGGTTGGTCAAGTAACAAAAATGTTGTATTTTCCGGTACATCATTATGGATTGGTTTAGTTTTTCTGGTAGGTATCCTTAATTCTTTCATCTCTTGAACCTATTTTATTCCAGACAAAAAACGAAAGGCCCCCCTTTCTTTCGGGTTGTGAGACACATTAAAATTCAATAAATATAAGTCCGAAAATAAAAATATAAAGTACAAAAATGGGAGGGGGGTTAGTAAACTTATTCTTATTATTTTCTTATTAATTAATGCATAATGCATTTCATATCCCCTATTCCCACCTACATAAGAATATAAAAATATATAAAATTCATTTGTATTTTGAAGGAAAAAAGATGCGGATATGGTTGAATGGTAAAATTTCTCTTTGCCAAGGAGAAGTCGCGGGTTCGATTCCCGCTATCCGCCCAGAGTGAAATCCAGAGTGAAATAATGTATTTCATAAATAAAATGAACATTAAAAAGTCGGTTCGGTAAAGTCGTACCCAATTTTTTGTTTTACAAAAAAATGTTGCGGAGACGGGATTTGAACCCGCGACTTCAAGGTTATGAGCCTTACG